ATAATAATCTATATGGGATTTCCAAAAATATTAATTGAAAGCCGACCCCGAGGAATCGAAGAATTACAGATGAATTTACAAAAAGAATTTAATTTTGTAAATAGAAAACTTAACATTGCTATCACACGAATTGAAAAGCCTTATGGAAACCCTAATATTCTTGCAGAATTTATAGCCGGCCAATTAAAAAATCGAGTTTCTTTTCGCAAAGCAATGAAAAAGGCTATAGAATTAACTGAACAAGCAGATACAAAAGGAATTCAAGTGCAAATTGCAGGACGTATTGACGGAAAAGAAATTGCGCGTGTTGAATGGATCAGAGAGGGTAGGGTTCCACTACAAACCATTCGAGCTAAAATTGATTATTGTTCCTATACAGTTCGAACGATCTATGGGGTATTAGGCATCAAAATTTGGATATTTATAGACGGGGAATAATAAACCTTTATTTGCCTTTCCATTCTATCCAGCGATGGAACAAAAAATGATAAATTCGTTTCTTCTTTTTCTTTTCTGTTCAATAAAAAAAAATGAAAAATTATAATTCTATAGGGTTGAATAAAAATTCAATTAATCTTTTGATAAAATTGCTATGCTTAGTGTGTGACTCGTTGGTTTTTTGAGGGTTAGTATAAAAAACCAGCCCCATAGTATAAACAAATAACTATAGAAGTAATAACCAACTCATCACTTCGTATTATCTGGATCCAAAGAACCAGTCAAGATATGTATTGTTCATATTGTTGTAGCAACTGAAATCTTTTTTTATTAAAAAAATCTGCTTCTAAGTTGTCAATCGAAATAAAAAAAAAGGGTATGGATAAATGGAAGGATGAGAGAAAGAAAGAAAAAGAATATTGATGATATATAATTCCAATATGTAAGGTCTATGAGTCATCTCAGAAAAAAGCTGTGTAATAAAGCATCAATACGGATTCATCATTAAATGGATCTACTCATCGAACAAAAAATAAAGAGCTTCGAGCCAATAAAGACTAAGAATATTGACTCAAGAACTAATAGCTCCATTGTAGAATTGAGACCTAACCATAAAGTAAGAAGCGATGGGAACGATGGAACCTGTGAATTCAAAAGATTCTAGTGAAAATGAATTCGAATGATTCATTGATCGGGATGGCGGAACCGACCAGAGACCAATTTATCTATTCGGAAAAGTTATGAACTAATGATAGAACTGAAATATAAATGGAAAGAGTAAATATTCGCCCGCGAAAACTTTATTTTATTGATTTTCTTGGATTGCTAAATTTGGGTCAATCCAATACGATAAAGAGTAAAACAAAAGAAAGATTCGTTTTAACATTCTAAAAACCATATATATAAATATAAGAAAAAAATAGTTATTTAATATATTTAGTTATCTATACAAACAAGATATACAAATTAATAATAGATTTGATCTAGATTAAATGAAATCCATGATTCAGTATATTATTTATTAAATACATGTATATCTTAATTCAAATTATATTATATCTGAATTCAAAATCTTTAATTTGAATTCATTTTATTCGCGAGGAGCTGGATGAGAAGAAACTCTCACGTCCGGTTCTGTAGTAGAGATGGAATTCAAAACAAACCATCAACTATAACCCCAAAAGAACCAGATTCCGTAAACAACATAGAGGAAGAATGAAGGGAATATCTTATCGAGGTAATCATATTTGTTTTGGTAAATACGCTCTTCAGGCACTTGAACCCGCTTGGATCACATCTAGACAAATAGAAGCAGGTCGACGAGCAATGACACGAAATGCACGTCGTGGTGGAAAAATATGGGTCCGCATATTTCCAGATAAACCAGTTACAGTAAGACCCGCAGAAACACGTATGGGTTCAGGTAAAGGCTCTCCCGAATATTGGGTAGCTGTTGTTAAACCAGGTCGAATCCTTTATGAAATGGGTGGAGTAACAGAAAATATAGCTAGAAGGGCTATTTCAATAGCAGCGTCCAAAATGCCTATACGAGCTCAATTCATCATTTCGGGATAAAAAAGAAATAGGCCTTGGGTAAAAAAAAAATAGCGGGTGCAGGTTTCTTTTTTTGGACAAACAATATTTCTTTTTTTCTTCGACCTTTGTATTGTAAAAAACAGATAAAAAAAAATGATATGATTCAACCTCAAACCCATTTGAATGTAGCAGATAACAGCGGGGCTCGAGAATTGATGTGTATTCGAATCATAGGAGCTAGCAATCGTCGATATGCTCATATTGGTGACGTTATTGTTGCTGTGATCAAAGACGCAGTCCCAAACATGCCTCTAGAAAGATCAGAAGTGGTCAGAGCTGTAATTGTCCGTACTTGTAAAGAACTTAAACGTGACAACGGTATGATAATACGATATGATGACAATGCTGCAGTTGTGATTGATCAAGAAGGAAATCCAAAAGGAACTCGAGTTTTTGGTGCGATTGCCCGAGAATTGAGACAGTTCAATTTTACTAAAATAGTTTCATTAGCTCCCGAGGTATTATA